TCCCCAATTTTGACATACAAAGGGTCCGCTATGTTTCAGCCCTTGTAATAGCGCATCATGCGCAGAGAATGAGATCACCCCGGGCTTTAGCTGTCCTTGGTATATCTCCTTTAGGCACCAAATGCTGGGAAAAGAATGCCTCCTCTTCTCCACATTCTATGGCTGCTTGAGAAATTCTCCAAATGCTCTCTGGTTGCCAGGCCTTCGAGATCATGAGCACTTTTGATGTGCGTGAGATAGGAGGGATCCTCTTTAGTTGTGCCACCACGTCATATAGGGGCAATTATCTTCAAATGACATAGCAGCCACAATTGCAAGATGGCACATGGTCCATGAAGAATAGAATATTGGTTATCCCACGAGCACAATCAGAGAGCCCTTTATACATCTCAGCTAGGATCAAAGGTACAATTGTGGTTTTATCCTTTGAGCGCAGACAGCTAAAGATTCCCGTCACAACCAGGTCAATGGCTCTGATATCGACACCAATAAAGATTTCCGCAAGCAAACGCAGTGGGTAAATCTTGGAGTCGAAACTGAAGCGCGGTCATGTGAGAACCTGTCAATTAAAAATCTTGGTAAATAAGCGAGTCGGATCCCCTCCTGCATAACCAAGCTTGAGCTCATCCTGGCGTAGGCCCAGCGAATCACGAAGCAGAGAAGTGTAGCCAGAACGAGGCACGACGATACCAAGTTCACCTATATGAAGAAGACCAGAAAGACGATACACTTCTTCCAAAGAGGGTGCGAGCTTATGCCAATTAAAGATCACGATCAGGATCCCAACACTCTACAGCTGCTTCCAGAAGCTCCCAGTCGAGCCTAACTTTACAGAGATCAAAAAGAGATCAAAAGCATAAAAGAGTCCTACCTCCTTCAAAGCTTGGATGACCTCATCGGAAATTAATAAAGTAATCTAACCATCCCTTCGTGGCAGCCGCTCCTTCTCTGCCGGATTGGCCAAGGTGATGAAAAATTGGAAAATGGGCAAGGCTCCTCAGTAGTCCCTTGATCCGGGGGTTGGAAGGGGCTTAGAACAGCTTTCTGAATTGCGAAAGAGTAACCTTTCCACCATCCCCTACTATTCTAGCCTCAGCTTTTGCTTTAGCTCATTCTCTTGTTGATTATGTAAAAGATTCTACGGATGTCTTTGTTGATATTTAAATTTAAGGCTACAAACTCGGCTTCTTTTCAAGCTCGGAAGTGACGATTTGAATGAAATAGAGTAGTTTGAAGGAAAGCATGTGACGGATATAAGGCAGTATATGTAGTAAACGGATAAAGGAGTCGACTCTCTTTTCTTTTTATATTCCGCTCAGGAGATCTTGACCGGGTATTTAGAAAGATCCCTTGTTAAAAGTGGAGATCTTTAGTAAAGAGAAACTGCCTTCTCACTCCTATCTTCATCCTTGTCTGGTCCACGAGGAACTGGAATAGTAGTAAAGGGAGATGGGCAAAGCAGGGCTAAAACACTAGGCTCTGAGACCGGGAAAGAAGCTGAAGGTCAAAAGCAAGGCGATCAAAGGCCTTAGGCAGAAGAAGAGGTATAGAGCTAAGAAAGCAGGCTAAGAAGCCGAAGGCTAATAAAAAGAAGAGTTGACTCTCCCTTGGGACTGCAACTGGAAGGGAAGAAGGAGTGGAATTTGCTCCCCCAGTGGAATTCGCTTTCAGCTCTTACTGGCTTCGTCTCGTACTCGTGTATTAGCTACAGCACCCGCATAAGCGGAAACTAGTCCTATCACTAACCTCCTTAATTCTCATTGCCTGGTCAGCATGAAATCAACCGATCTGAGTGGATCAACTGCTTTAGCAGCTGGGCCCATCACTGCAGAGCATCCAATTCCCAACTAATCTATTCAAACTCCAGCGATCGAATGGCAACCAAGAGGAGGCCCCATAAGCTTCGAAGTTCTCCAGGGCCTATCAGTTACTTCCTTCCAGGGCGGACTGACCTAGGGCCGCATCCTTGGCTCACTGAAACCCATATACTAGTCTGCTTCACTGCTGTCTGATATCCCCATCTCTCTTTCTTACCTACCCTCTCAACTTCCCGTTGGGATATCACAGAGCAAATTCTATACTCTAACTTTCATTCCCCGCTAGCTGACTTGCCTGCGCTTGGAGATTCGAGCACAACAAAGAGCTGATTTACGGAATTTCTTCACATCTGTCCGCTTTCAACCCAAGCGTGAAAAGTCAATGCTTTCTTAGATTTCGATAGAGACAAAGATCTTTAAGCTGAAAACTGGAGTTTAGGGTGCCTATAATATAAGGTCTGAACCCATATTTGGTTTGAATCTCACGATTCTATTAGCAGAGATCGGGTATAGGAGTCTTGGACCTACGCTTTCTAGTTACGTATGAGCAAGTATATCCTAATTTCCAGTCGAGTTAAAGCATGGAGGCTGGTCTTAAAGATTAGAAATGGATTTCTTATACTCCTGACTATGAAAGTAAAGAGACTTAGCAGCATTCCGACTCACTCCTCAACCTGAGAAAGCAGGAGCCGCGGTATTTCACTCAAGATTGGCTCTCTCTACCCGTAGCTTCAGGGGTATTCACCTTTGGCATATGCCCGCTCTGACCGAGATTCTTCCGTACTAGAATTCGGTGGAGGAAGTTTAGGGCACCCGGTTCCGTCGCTAATCGAGTAGCTCCAGAAGCTCGTAATGAGGGATGTGAGGCTAGCAAATAGAGTCCTTTTCTAGCGGCTGCTTGTGAAGTATGGAAGGAGATTCAATTGAAATTCCCAGCAATGGAGACAAAGTAATCCATTAATGTTCGTTCTCGTAATTGAAACTTGCCCTTTCGTTTTCTTCTTTTATATTATTAGTGAGCACCCTCATCCCACACTCACTTGTCGGAGAAAAGTAAGTAATGCTATTTTTCCTTCTCTCATTCTATGCTAAAACCTTTCTTCTTCTCTTCTGTTAGCGAAGGCAGAAAGCCTATATCCTATATATAAGATATAAGTTGTTCGTCCTCATTCAGCCTTGCTTGACCGAAGGAGATAGAAGGCTCATCAATCAGTCATAGCCTAAACTGAGGCATTGGAGGGGCATGAGAATTTGAAGGTGCGCATTCCGATTTGGTCAATCTCATCTCTTTCTTCTCTGCAACTCGGGTAAAAGCCTAGAAGTTAAAAGGAAGTCAAGATTGAATTGGATTTGCTTTCCGGCATTCTGCTTTTGTTTGGATCGAACTCCAAGGGTTGCCATTCTACTAAGTAAGAAGAAATCGAACTCGCAGGAAAATCTAAGTAGCAAAGGGTACGACATTCAGTCAGCTTGGTGAAAGACTTTCTTTGTCTAATTCCACAGTGCTTTCAAGAGGAATAGTAAATAGAAAGTACCAGGGATCAAACGAGAAGGAAGGTACGACATTGTCAAAATGATTGGAAATCTTCCACGTTTGCCCTTCCTTAGTCGGTAATGATAGATCTATGTCTAAAAGGAGGGCATGTTGGCAAGAAAGCATTCACCGACGGAAGCAATGCTTTAAGAAAAGAGAGTGAATCTAGACTTGCATCTTCGAGTCTTTCTTATTAAAAGGAAGAGATGCTTATTTGTTATAAAGATCCCAAGATCAGCTTTGCTTTTATCGGCATATCCGCTAGTTCAATCACCCTAGAGCTAGAGGGGAGGCACTAGTGGTAGCTCTAATATGTCTAAACCTCAGGAAAACTTTCTAGGCGCAGTACAGGGGTCGAACTCTTTGGATGGTAATAAGTACGGTAAGCCTGAAGCGGTGGCATGGGAACTTCCTTTCAGAAGGACTGATTCGGAAGAGAGGAAAGATGGACTTGCATCGTATTAGAATATAAGGAAGAGTTGCTTGTACTTACTGCTTGCTTACATGCTTACTCGGAACTGAACTATCCTGACATAGGTCCGAGACTTTCCGACGACGCACGGTTCTTTTTCGGTTCCCTGGATTAGAAAGTCTTGAACCCTTACGTCTTTACTCAGAGAAGTCACTCGTGGAGCGATTTACCACTTATGACAGTGAGCAGTGACCTCGAAGAGATCAGCCACCTTACGTACGATTTCCAGCTTTGCTTTGAGTTCACCCGTGGCTTTCTCTTTTTATGTTATCTTGTTTCCACCGACAAAGAAAGAGATAGAGATAAGGTAGTGAAGTGAAACTGAATAGTAAGGTTCCCTCATATGACTACTTATCAAAAAGTGGATACTCTTCACCTCAGGAGCTAGGAAGAACTAAGAAAGCGAACCGGCCGAAGCCGGAGTCACGTGTAAGGAGAGTTGAAATAAGTAGGTATCAATAGCCTTCTTTAAAAATGTCTCTCTGAGTGATCTAGCTATGTTTGAGTTCTAAACCTCATATATACAAGATATGATAGAAAGAATAAAGAAAGCCATTTCTGGGGCAAGGAGGTCAAGCGAAGATCAGAAGGAATAGCTTTCTTCCAAAAATCCCAATTGCCACTAGTTTGGAGCTTTGAGTGCTCACTCGTCAGTTACCAACTGTAGAGCTGATTCTACGTCAGAAAACTTATCCATCATAATGGAATAGAGCACGAAGGATGTCATGATGTACTCTTTAGGATCCCCTTCCTTATTCTTAGATGTCTAGTCTAATTTACATATTGTTAACCAGGAACTATACCCCTTGAGAATTTTGGCAGCTAGAAGAGAGAGTTGAAGCAGATAATCTCTTAAGGACGAAAACACACTATAGCTCGATCCTCATTCCTTCTTACTTAGGAAATGTGACGTATCTTTAGAACTCAATCAATTCCATCGATCGGCCGGAAAGCCTATCTCTTTTGGTACAGAGGGACATAGGGGCGAATGCTTGAATGGGAGAGGCTAGGAGTTGAACCTAGATTACACACTGACCCGCTCTACCACCGCTGGAATATGTCCACAAAGAACTGGAAATTTCACTTCCATGGTGAGAACGCTGGCTCTACTTAGTAAGGACTTCCAGTTTTATGAAATTGAAATGGAAGATCCAGATCTTGGAGCACCTAATCAACAAGTTGAGGAGAAGGTATGAAATCCTCAGTCTCCTGGGGCAAGTGGGGGCGACACACTGAATGAACCAACTCCAATGGAGCAGGATCAAGAAGAAGTTCAGCTACGTAAAAGTGAGCGTGACCCTCGTCGTCGATTTGAGATTGAGGGAAAGGCCTTCATGCTAGCTCCGGTAGATGAAGAGAAAGACTCAAGAAGAGGCTCTCGCAAGACTTGCTAGGGAATTCCTTCAAGCAATGCAGGACGAGATGGAGTCGATGAAAGCAAATCCAGTCTGGGACTTGGTTGACCTTCCACCAGGGCCTCAGACAATCGGTAACAAATGGGTTCTTAAGATTAAACGCAAAGTGGACAGATCTATTGAAAGGTATATGTGACTAAGGGCTTTACATAAAAGGAGGGAATCCATTATGAGGTTCTTAGACCAGTTCTTAGATTCGTTTAGGCTCATTCTAGCCATTCTCGCACATCTAGCTAGATCTAGAGCTTAACCAAATGTTAAAACTGAATTTCTTATTTTAATGGGGATCTTTATGAATAGATCTATATGGACCAATCCGTTGGCTTTGTTGATGATGGACAGGAGCGCAAAGTATGCAAGTTCAAACGAGAAATCTATGGCTTAAAGCAGGCGCCAGTGCCTTGGCTAAATTCCTACCTTCGGGAGAATTAGGATTCCATCGTAGTGGTTCTCCCTTGTTGACCAAAGGAGTGCTTTAAAAGGTTAGAGTCAGAGAAGGAGTGGTTTACTTGGAAGGAGAAGGAGAGCCAAAGGTAGCATAGCTTCTTCCAGTTCCAATTTCTCCATTTTGAGCTTATCCGTACATCACCTTCTTCCTTCCTCGAGTGATTTCATCCCTTCGGTCTCCTATTGGAAGATCTTTTAAGGTCATAAGCAGTAGTCAACCCCTTATTATATCAAAGAAGTACTAAATGAGAGACTTCTATTTAGATATATTTTTAGTACACTGAAACTATGTCTTATGGTAAGCGGACGCCACTTTTCTCGTCGGCGATCACCGTGAGATCTCTTGAGTGCTAATAACTTCAAACTAAATGGCACGTATGCTTTCACCAGGACTTCTTCAAGAAATTCCCCCATTGCTCCCTTTGTCAAAAGTTCTAAGGAATCATCAGTAACTATATACTCTGTCGGTTAGTCTGACTTCCTTTTCGGGCACGAAGGAATTACCAATAGAATCAGGGTGCTCAATCTTCCTCTCACGAGGACAAAAGCATGCTTCGCAATCAAGCTAGAAAAAGCTCATCTGCGAAGACTAATAAAGAGAGTCCCTTACTCTAAAGTCAAGTAAAGAAGAAGTAGTAAACTCCTTCCTCTCGGGCGCACTTCATTTCTAATCATTCAGTCTTATTTCCCTTGGTCCCTCAGACAGTCCCCAGCCGGTCAACGGTTGCAAGCCAATGCTTCTTAGAAAGTCAAGGCAGTCTATCCAATCAAATCAGTGCCTTTGCGAGTGTGAATGCGAGCGGGAAGTCCACTCAGTCCAAGCCCCTTTCTTATTTATTTTCATAAGAATGCCAATCAGTCTGTCCAAGGAAAGAAATCCGGTCGGTGCGGGAAAGAAAGGCAGTACGGTACGGTACCACTGTCCATTCTATCCATTCATTCCTCTTAGTCCAGGCAAGCATGCCTGGGGTAGTCAAAGAGGAAGATTTTCTATCTTTTAGCAACAACCAACCTAGGTCTCTTTGAATCCGATGTCTTAGGAGAAGGAATAAGAGATGAAAGCAATGTCTCTTGTTAGCAGTCTAGTGAGCCTACGCTCATTCCAGTCAGTCCGAGCAAGTAAGAATAAATAAGGAAAGTCGCTAGGGAAGTAGGAAGTAGGCTTAGCTCTTGTGCACATCTTTTGAGGGGTTTACTTGCTTACTTCTTAGAGTAAGGTGCGAAGCCTAGCTGATCGGACCGGGCATGCCTTTCTTTTCAAGGGGCGTATGGGGGCCTGAAAGTCTTATTGCATCTATGGCATCTTCTTATGATCGGATTAACTATATCCTCAAGTGCCACAGCTTTTTCTTGAACAGCAAATGAAATACCAATTGCAGCAGATAGGCATTCAGTTAGCTTTCATCGGATACAAGAGCAGTGGATGATTTCACAATTACCCAAACTAGAGCAAGGGTAGCACCGGTTACTGATTACCTGACTGAACCACCAGGAGCTATTCTTTCGCAAAGAGCTTATTCGTGCACATGCACAAAAGCTTATTCTTGCAAAACCTATTCTCGCTTACAGAAGTACTATCCTGCTTAGGAAAGGGAATCTTTGATTGAAGGAAGGTATTCGTGTACGGGAATCAAAGTGATTAGAACAGAACTGAGCTTGCCGGCGAAGAAGCAACGGACGCTATTCGTGGACTGAGCAAGAGACAGATAGAGTTGATTAAAGCGATACAGATCGATTCGATAAGAGCTAAAACGGAAAGGAAGATTTCATTAAGACAGATGTCGCACATACTGATCACGCATAGCGAGCTGAAGG